TTTTTGTTGCAGGGGAGCTGCTCAGATCCGACTGCAGGTTAATTAGTGAGCTATAGTAAGTCAGACAGGCTTGTGCTGCGGACGTTTCTAGGGTCATCTAACAATCTTCAGTGTTATGCTTTGATTTAGCTACGCTAGCTATTACAATATTCGCGCATTTGCAACACTATATAAGCAACACAATATTTTACTCGTTGAACATGCTAGTTCGGACCTTTACCCTGGTTTGGGGTTTAACCAGGATTATATTAGAATTCGCCGGGCCATGGGGGGTATGGGGGGTTTTCCGCGCCGCGAAACGAGGGGGGGGGGGAATCTCATAGTAATATATGGAGTAAAGAAGAAGTATATGCTCGTGAAATAGTTAAATGCGTGGACCAGTTATGTCAATAGAACATTACATATACGTTTCTCGAGAAAATGAATGGACTACCTTAATTTTTTGTGGTAGGATGCATGAAGTTAGCCAGATGAAAGCGACCCGAAAAAAAAAAATACCACATGCCTTTAAATGAACGCCTTGGCTTGGGGGGTGCTTGCTAATTAGAAGTCCCACCAATAACTTATGCCAGGAAAAAGCACCGTGGGTGGGTGTCTAACAGTTGATGGACCTGAAATAGGAACCAGATGCCAGTAATAGTTCAAATTGTGAAACCCCCACAAGTTTTGTCCGTGACCCTATCAAGGACGTTGTACATTAAGGTATAGGGAGGTTGGTGGTCTCTTACTACTAAACAGTTTTAGAACAGGACATTGGATTAAACATTTGAGGTTTCGATCTTAAATCCCAGGTATTTCTTGTAATTTTTGAAGGATTTTATTATGAGTGTTAAATTAATGTTTGATGTTCTGGTCTGGAACATGTTCTAAGCAAAAATGGTTTAATGAATGAAATGGTGACATATAATTTAATGTCCTATACCATGATGTAATATTATACATAATATGTACTATACCATAGTATTGAGTAATGCATATTATGCACTATACCATAGTAAATTAATGTTTGTAGGGATAGTTGTGTTTTCAGAAAATAGTTTAGTTTAGAATCCTAGCTTTGGGAGTTAGGGGTGGGAGTTAAAATCTCTCTTTTCTGGAGCTAGGAAGGATTTTAACCTTCGATCTTCGGATTACAAGACCGACGCTTTAAGCTAAGCTACTAGGGCAGTTAAAGTTTATGTATTTGTTTTCTAATAGCCCGGTTAGAGGGTTTAAAATTAGGAATAGGGAAAAGTATAGTACTGAGGCAATTTGTCCGATGATGACGTAGGGGTCTTCTACTGGTATTCCTCCAATTCAGGTTAGAATTATTACATCTGCTACTAGGGCTCAGAATAGGAATTGGGCGATTGGGCGGAAAGTGAGGCCTTGTTGTTTAGAGGTGTGTAGTAGGGGAACAACTATTAGTACAAGGATGGAGAATAATAAGGCTAGAACTCCTCCTAGTTTGTTAGGGATTGATCGTAGAATGGCATAGGCAAATAGGAAGTATCATTCAGGCTTAATGTGTGGAGGTGTGACTAGGGGGTTGGCGGGTGTGAAGTTTTCTGGGTCCCCTAATAGGTTTGGAGAAAATAATGCCAGGTTTGTAAGAGCAGTGAGTAAAATAATGAAACCTAGTAAGTCTTTATATGAGAAGTAAGATGGGAAGGAGATTTTATCTGCGTCTGAGTTGAGGCCTGTTGGGTTGTTTGAGCCAGTTTCATGCAAAAATAGTGCATGTAGTGCTGTAGCGGCTACTATGGTGAATGGGAGTATGAAGTGAAATGCGAAGAAGCGTGTGAAGGTTGCTTTATCTACGGAAAATCCACCTCGAATTCATTGTACTAGGGCCACTCCTATATACGGAACGGCCGAATAGAGAATTGTGATTACTGTAGCGCCTCAGAATGACATTTGGCCTCATGGTAGGACATATCCTACAAAGGCTGTTATCATTACTAGGAGTAGTAGGACTACCCCAATATTTCAGGTTTCTTTATATAAGTAGGAGCCATAGTAGAGGCCTCGTCCGATGTGTAAGTAGATACAGATGAAGAAGAAGGATGCGCCGTTGGCATGGAGGTTTCGGATAAGTCACCCGTAATTTACGTCTCGGCAGATGTGGGCAACTGAGGAAAAGGCTGTTGAGATGTCTGAGGTATAGTGTATGGCTAAAAATAGCCCGGTTAGAATTTGTACAATAAGGCATAAGAGTAGGAGGGAGCCAAAATTTCATCATGCAGAGATATTAGAGGGAGCTGGTAGGTCAATTAATGCGTCGTTAGCAATTTTAAATAAAGGGTGAGTTTTTCGGGTTACCATGGTTCTCGTAGTTGAATTACAACGGTGGTTTTTCAAGTCATTAGTCCTGGTTAAAATCCTGGCGGGAATTATGATATATTTTCTTAATTTGTTATTATTATGCTTGGTGGTTGGTTTGGTTGGGGTTGCTTCTAACCCGGCGCCCTATTTTGCTGCTTTGGGGCTAGCTATGGCTGCAGGGGTTGGTTGTGGTATTTTAGTAGGGCATGGTGGGTCATTAGTTGGTTTAATGCTGTTTTTGATTTATTTAGGGGGAATATTAGTTGTGTTTGCATATTCTGCAGCTTTGGCTGCTGAGCCTTTTCCTGAGACGTGGGGGGCTGGGTCTGTTAAGACTTATGTGCTGATGTATTTGTTAGGGGTGGGGGCGGCTATGGTGTGGTTTTGAGGGGAGTATGGGGATTGTTGAATTGTTGTGGATGAGTTTAAAGAGTTTTTTGTTATGCGCGGAGATATTGGAGGGGTTTCTTTAATATATTTTGTTGGGGGCGGGATGTTGGTGGTATGTGCTTGAGTTTTATTGTTGTGTCTTTTTGTGGTTTTGGAGTTGACCCGGGGATTGAGCCGTGGGGCGCTTCGGGCGGTTTAAAGAAGAGTTAGGAGAATAATAGCCAGGGCTGTTGAGATTAGGTAGAAGGCTAGATAAACTTTAACAATGTTAGTGTCGATATTATCAAATATTGAGGATAAGGAGGCGTGGAGGGGAAGAAATCCTTTTGGTCCTGTTTCTATTCATTGTCGGTCTAGCTTGGTGGCTTGTTTTCCTAGGGCGAGGCTGAATTTTGGAATTGAGCGGTGGATAATTGGCGGGAAGAAGCCTAGCATGTTTGAGAAGTTGTGAGGTGTGAGGGCGGGCATAATTTTGATTTGTTTAGTTGCTGCTGTGGCCAGGGCGAGAGCAATGATGAGGCCTGTGATTGTTACCATTAGTGCGGCTAATTTAAGGGACGGGGGTATTGTTATGACAGGGGTTTTGGATGGTAGGAAGTTTGAGGTAATAATGAGGCCTGCAATAATGCTCCCTCAGGCCAGTCGTTGGATAGATGCTACTATTTCGGGGTGATTTTCGTTAATTGGAGATAAGGCGGAAAATCGGGGGGAGCCTATTGTTACGAAGAAGACGACTCGTAGGCTGTATACTGCGGTGAAAGAGGTAGCAAGTAGTGTTAGGGCTAGGGCTCAGGCGTTTAGATGGGAGGTGTTGAGTGCTTCGATGATTGCGTCTTTGGAGAAGAAGCCTGTTAGGAAGGGGGTTCCTGTTAGGGCGAGGCTCCCAATAATTAGACAGGAAGAAGTGAAAGGCATTAGTTTGTGTAGGCCTCCTATTTTTCGGATGTCTTGTTCATCGTTAAGGCTGTGAATGATGGAGCCTGAACATAGGAATAGTATTGCTTTAAAAAAGGCGTGGGTGCAGATATGTAGAAAAGCAAGTTGTGGTTGGTTTAAGCCAATAGTTACTATTATAAGGCCTAGTTGACTTGATGTTGAGAATGCTACGATTTTTTTAATATCGTTTTGTGTTAGAGCGCAGGTGGCGGTAAACAGGGTTGTTAGAGCTCCCAGGCAAAGGCAGAGAGTTAGGGCAAATTGGTTATTTTCTATTAAAGGATGGAGGCGGATTAGTAGGAAGATTCCTGCTACTACTATGGTGCTTGAATGAAGTAGGGCTGAAACAGGGGTTGGACCTTCTATTGCAGAGGGAAGTCATGGGTGTAGGCCAAATTGGGCTGATTTTCCGGTAGCGGCTAGGATTAATCCTATTAATGGAAGGGTTATATCAAGGTTTTTAGATATTAGAAAGATTTGTGGGATTTCTCATGAGTTTAGGTTTGTGGCAATTCAGGCTATGGCAAGGATGAGGCCAATGTCTCCGACACGGTTATACAGTACAGCTTGCAGTGCTGCTGTATTAGCATCAGCTCGTCCATGTCATCAGCCAATTAATAGAAAAGATATAATACCTACTCCTTCTCAGCCAATAAATAGTTGGAATAGGTTATTGGCTGTAACAAGAATAATTATTGCTACTAGGAATAGTAGTAAATATTTGAAGAATCGGATTAAGTTAGGGTCAGAGTGTATGTATCATGATGCGAATTCTAAGATGGATCATGTTACGTAAAGTGCAATTGGTGTAAAAATTAGGGAATAGTGGTCAAACTTGAAACTGATGTTAATATCGAAGTTTATAATATTTATTCAAGTTCAAGTAGTGATGATATTTTCTGTTCCTTGATCTAAGAAGATAAGGAGAGGAATGGTGCTGATAAAGAATGCTAGGCTTACGGTGATTTTTGCATGTTTAAGAGCTCAGTTTTGATTTAAGGGCTTGGGGTTAAGTGTAAGGATTAAGGGTAAAGATAAGATTAGTAAAGTTAGGAGAAGGGTGGTCGTTATAATAATATTTACCATAGCTGCTACTTGGAGTTGCACCAAGAGTTTTTGGTTCCTAAGACCAATGGATGAACTATTATCCTTTAGGAGCTTCGAATGAGCCATGGAGTTTAACCATGGAAGTAGGGATTAGCAATCCTTATTGCTCTGTGCCTCTTTCGGTGGATAAGAGGGAGTTAACCCTTATTTTTAGAACCACAATCTAATGTTTTAAGTTAAACTATATCTACAGTATCATCAGCCTCATATGATTTCGGGCTTTAAAATGAGGAGAAGGACTGGAAGAAGGTGTAGCGTTATTAGTAGGTGTTCACGCGTGTGGAAGGGTTGTAGGTTAATGATGTGTTGTGGAAGGGGCCCTCGTTGAGTTATTAAGAAGAGGTAAAGGGAGTAGGCTGCAGTGATTAGGGTTCCCGTCCCAGTTAGTACTAGAGTCAGGGGGGATCAGTTGAATATTGCTGTAATAATGACTAACTCTCCTATGAGGTTTGGTAGTGGGGGGAGGGCTAGGTTTGCGAGGTTAGAGACAAACCATCAAGTGGCTGTTAGGGGGAAAATAGCTTGTAATCCTCGGGCAAGGATTATTGTCCGGCTGTGGGTGCGTTCGTAGGTTGTGTTGGCTAGGCAGAAGAGGGCTGAGGAGACTAGGCCGTGGGCAATTATTAACACTAGGGCTCCGGTAAATCCTCATGGTGTTTGGATTAGGATTCCCCCTGCAACCAGGCCTATGTGACTTACGGAGGAGTAGGCGATTAGTGATTTTAGGTCTGTTTGTCGTAAACAGATTGAGCCTGTCATGATGATTCCTCATAGGGCTAGGGCAATAATTGGATACACTAGGTCTTTTGATAGGGGGTCTAAAATTACTATTATGCGTATTATGCCATAGCCCCCAAGTTTTAGGAGAATTGCAGCTAGTACTATTGAGCCGGCTACTGGGGCCTCTACGTGGGCTTTTGGTAGTCATAAGTGGACCCCGTAGAGAGGCATCTTTACTAGGAAGGCGATTAAGCATCCTGCCCACCAAATTTTGTCTCCTCATGAGTTAAGAATTAGGGGGTGTGAGTATTGAATAATCAGTATTGATAATGTGTTTGTGTTTTGGTGAAGTAATAGCAGGGCAACTAGTAATGGAAGGGACCCTGCTAGTGTATAAAAGAGGAAGTATGTGCCTGCACTTAAGCGTTCAGCTTGGTTGCCTCAGCGAGTAATAATAATTAGGGTTGGAATGAGGGTTGCTTCAAATATAACATAGAATATGATGATTTCGGTGGCCCCAAATGCTATAATTAGGAAGATTTGTAGGGAAGTTAGGAGGGTAATGTAGGTTCGTTGGCGGGCAACTGGTTCTGTTTTAATGTGGTTTTGGCTAGCTAAAATTATAATGGGCAGGAGTCAGCATGTGAGAACTAATAGTGGTGTGGATAGTGGGTCTGTACTTATGTAAAGGTTGGACGGGGTCCATCCTGTTTCTGTATAACATTTGATTCAGGTAAGACTAAGTAGGGCAATTAGTAGGCTTTGTAGGGTTGAAGTGGTCCATAGTCATTTAGGGGTGGAGAGCCAGATTGTGGGTAGGAGCATGATAGTGGGAATTAAAATTTTTAGCATTGTAATAGGTTTAAGGCTTGTAGGCGATCGGTTCCGTGGGTTCGAGCTGTAGCAACTAGTAGCGCAAGACCTGCACTGGCTTCACAGGCTGAGAAAGCTAATAGTAGGACGGGGGCTGCAGAGAAAGGAGTTGACTCTAGTTGTAGTATTCAGAGGGCGAGGGCAATAAAGAGGGAGAGTATTATACCTTCTAGACATAGAAGGGCGGATAAGAGGTGAGTGCGGTGGAATGCCAGTCCTATAAGTCCTAGGGCAAATGCGGAGGTAAAGCTGAAATATACGGGTGTCATAAGGAGGTCACGGATTTGAACCGTGGTTTTCTGAGCCGAAATCAGAGGTCTTATATTTGGACTAATCCCCTATTCAGCTCATTCTAGGCCTCCTTGTATTCATTCATAGACTAGGCCTAGGGTGAGGAGGATTAGAACCGTTGCGGCTCAGAAAAGGGTGAAAGTTGGATCTAATAGTTGGTTGCCTCAAGGGAGGGGGAGGAGAAGAGCAATTTCTAGGTCAAATAATAGGAAAAGGATAGCGATTAAGAAGAATCGGATGGAGAAAGGAAGACGTGCTGAGCCGAGAGGGTCAAAGCCACATTCATAGGGGGATAGTTTTTCTGCATCCGGGGCTATCTGTGGGAGTCAGAATGATACTAGGGCTAAGACTATTGATAAAGCTGTGGTAATTAGTATAATAGTTATAATTAAGTTCATTATCTTTCCTTGGGGTTTAACCAAGACTGGGTGATTGGAAGTCACTTGTACTAGCTTTAGATACTAGAAAGATATGAGCCTCATCAGTAAATGGAGACATATAGGAATAGTCATACTACGTCTACGAAGTGTCAGTATCAGGCGGCTGCTTCAAATCCAAAGTGATGTTCTGATGTGAAGTGATATTGTACTTGTCGAATAAGACAGATAGCGAGGAATGAGGAACCAATAATTACATGGAGGCCATGGAATCCTGTGGCTACAAAGAAAGTTGAGCCGTAGATACCATCTGCAATGGTAAAAGGGGCTTCATAGTATTCTATGGCTTGAAGGGCGGTAAAATAGAAGCCTAGGAGAATGGTTAAGGTAAGAGATTGAATTGCTTGTTTACGTTCTCCTTCTATCAGACTGTGATGGGCTCATGTTACTGTCACTCCGGAGGCTAGTAGGACGGCTGTGTTAAGGAGGGGGACTTCAAAGGGGTCTAGGGTTGTAATTCCGGTTGGGGGTCAGCAGCCTCCTAGTTCGGGGGTAGGAGCGAGGCTGGAGTGGTAAAATGCTCAGAAAAAGCCTAGGAAGAAGAATACTTCTGATGTGATGAATAGGATTATTCCGTATCGGAGACCTTTTTGGACAGGGGGCGTATGGTGTCCTTGGAAGGTGCCTTCTCGTACGATGTCTCGTCATCATTGATATATTGTAAGTAATAGAAGGGCTAAGCCTAGGGTTAGAAGAATAGTTGAGTGAAAGTGAAATCAGATTGCTAAACCTGATGTCATTAGGAGAGCAGCTACTGCGCCGGATAGAGGCCATGGGCTTGGGTCAACCATGTGATATGCGTGTGCTTGGTGGGTCATTAGACGTTTTCTTGTAGATAGAGGCTTAGTAAAAGTACAAATACATAGGCTTGAATTACAGCAACTGCGACTTCTAGGAGAGTTAGAAGCACTAGAAGGATAGCAGTAAGTGCTGCCACTGTTGGTATCATGGGCATTAAGGTAATGGTTGCGGTTGAGATTAATTGAATAAGTAGATGTCCTGCGGTGAGATTTGCAGTAAGTCGTACGCCTAGTGCTAGGGGTCGAATGAAGAGGCTAATTGTTTCGATGATGATTAGCACGGGGATTAGTAGGGCAGGAGTTCCTTCTGGTAAGAGATGGCCTAGTGCGATGGTTGGTTGATTTCGGAGGCCAATGATAACTGTGGCTAATCATAGTGGAACTGCTAGGCCCATATTTAAGGAAAGTTGTGTAGTGGGTGTAAAGGTGTATGGTAGGAGGCCTAGGATGTTTAATGTGAGAATAAAAATTATTAGGGAGGCTAGGATTATGGCTCATTTATGTCCCCCTTGATTTAATGGTATTAATAATTGATGTGTAAAAGTCTTGATGAATCAATTTTGGAGAGAGATTAGTCGGTTATTTTGGTAGCGGTTGGTTGGAGAAGGCACAAGGATTCAAGGCAGGGTAAGGGCAATAGCAATTAGGGGAACACCAAAATATGTGGGGCTTATGAATTGGTCAAATAGGTTTAGTGCCATGGTCAGTTTCAGGTGTCTGATTTAAGTTTTTCAGCGCTAAGGGCTGTTACTTCATTTGTGAACGTGTGATTTAAAATTTTATTTGGAAGTACTGTTAGGAAAATTAGTCACGAGAATACAAGAATTGCAAATCATGGGGCGGGGTTTAATTGTGGCATGTCACTGAGGGTGGGTGGGAGTCACCAGACTTTAGCTTAAAAGGCTAACGCTAGGCCCTATTTAGCTTCTCAGTGAGGCGTCTTCAAGTATGAGAGAGGATCAATTCTCAAAATGTTCTAGAGGTACGGCTTCTACAACAATTGGCATAAAACTGTGGTTGGCTCCACAAATCTCAGAACATTGTCCATAGAATACACCTGGGCGGGAGGTAATAAATGATGTTTGGTTTAATCGACCTGGGACGGCGTCTAGTTTAACGCCTAGGGCTGGGACTGCTCATGAGTGTAAGACATCTTCAGCTGAGACTAGAACCCGAATTGGAGATTCTATTGGAATTACTATTCGGTGGTCTGTTTCTAGAAGTCGGAATTGACCTGGGGCTAAGTCTTGTGTTGGTAGTATATATGAATCGAAGGCTAAATTTTCATAGTCTGTGTATTCGTAACTTCAGTATCATTGATGGCCTATGGCTTTTACGGTGATATGGGGGTCATTAACTTCATCTATTAGATACAAGATCCGTAGGGAGGGCAGGGCGATTATAATAAGAATTACTGCTGGTAGAATTGTTCATACAATTTCGATTTCTTGAGAGTCTAGAATATACTTGTTGGTGAGTTTAGTAGTAACTATTACAACAATAATATATAGGACTAAAGTGCTAATTAGAAAAACGATTATTAAGGCGTGATCATGGAAGTGGAGAAGTTCTTCTATTACAGGGGAGGCCGCGTCTTGGAATCCTAGTTGTGAGGGATGTGCCATTAAGCGTTAAGCTTAAGATACGCAGGGCTTCAACCTACAAGTTTGCCTTGACAAGGCAAGGTAATATTCATTTTACTAGTATCTTATAGAAGAAAGTGACAGAGAGGCTATGTGACTGGCTTGAAACTAGTTTACGGGGGTTCGATTCCTTCCTTTCTCGTTAATTTGCTTGTACTTGTACAAAGGCTGGCTCTTCAAATGTGTGATATGGTGGAGGACATCCATGTAGCCATTCTACGTTTGTGGTGGTTAGTTCAACAGATAAGACTTCTCGTTTAGCGGTAAAGGCTTCTCATAAAATGTATAAGAATATTACGACTGCTACTAGAGAGATTAGGGAGCCAATAGAGGAAATAACATTTCATAAGGAGTAGGCGTCTGGGTAGTCTGAGTATCGTCGAGGCATGCCGGCTAGGCCTAGGAAGTGTTGGGGGAAGAAGGTAAGATTTACGCCTACAAATATAGTTCCAAAGTGAATTTTTGTTCAGGTGTCGTGCATTGTATATCCCGTGAATAGGGGGAATCAGTGAACAAAAGCCCCCATGATAGCAAATACAGCCCCCATAGAGAGAACATAGTGGAAGTGGGCGACTACATAATAGGTATCATGTAGCACAATATCTAGGGATGAGTTGGCTAGTACGATACCAGTTAAACCTCCTACTGTAAAAAGGAAAATAAAACCGATAGCTCATAATATTGGTGTTTCTCATTTAATTGCTCCCCCGTGTAAAGTGGCTAATCAACTAAATACTTTAACGCCTGTTGGAATAGCGATAATTATTGTTGCGGATGTAAAGTATGCTCGAGTGTCTACATCTATCCCTACCGTGAACATATGGTGGGCTCATACGATGAAGCCTAAAAGGCCAATAGCCATTATAGCTCATACTATACCCATGTAGCCGAAAGGTTCTTTTTTACCAGCGTAGTAGGCTACAATGTGTGAGATTATTCCAAACCCTGGTAAAATTAAAATATAAACTTCTGGGTGGCCAAAGAATCAGAAAAGGTGTTGGTAAAGAATGGGGTCTCCTCCTCCTGCAGGGTCAAAAAAGGTGGTGTTTAAATTTCGGTCTGTTAGGAGTATTGTGATCCCTGCGGCCAGGACTGGCAGGGATAGGAGCAAAAGGACTGCTGTAATTAGTACGGCCCACACAAATAAAGGTGTTTGGTACTGTGAGATGGCTGGGGGCTTCATGTTAATGATAGTTGTAATGAAATTAATGGCTCCAAGAATAGAGGACACACCTGCTAGATGTAGTGAAAAGATTGTTAAATCTACAGAAGCTCCTGCATGGGCAAGGTTTCCTGCAAGAGGGGGGTAAACGGTCCACCCTGTTCCTTCCCCTGCTTCAACTCCAGAGGAGGCTAAAAGGAGAAGAAAGGAGGGAGGGAGGAGTCAGAAGCTTATGTTGTTTATTCGGGGGAAGGCTATATCTGGGGCCCCGATTATAAGGGGAACGAGCCAGTTTCCGAATCCTCCGATCATGATTGGTATTACTATAAAGAAGATTATTACGAAGGCATGGGCAGTAACAATGACATTGTAAATTTGGTCGTCGCCTAGAAGGGCGCCTGGTTGGGCTAGTTCAGCCCGAATTAAAAGGCTGAGGGCGGTACCAACTATCCCGGCTCAGGCACCGAATACTAGGTAGAGGGTGCCAATATCTTTATGGTTGGTTGAGAAGAATCAGCGTGTGATTGTCACAGGTAGGATGGCCGAGGGTTAGGCGGTGGATTGTAGCTCCATGAACAAAGGTTTAAGTCCTTTTCCTATCATAGAGGCTCTGTGGTGTATTACATATTGGATTGCAAATCCAAAGACGCAGACTGACACCTGCCGGGGCTTTCCCCGCCTTTATTCGGCGAACAGGCGGGGAAAGTAGATGAATGCTCGCTGGCTTGAGCGTCTAGCTGTTAACTAGGAGTTTGTAGGATCGAGGCCTTCTCATCTAGTAAGGCTTTAGCTTAATTAAAGTGTCCGAGTTGCATTCAGAAGCTGTGGGGTAGTGTCCTGCAAGCCTTAATCAGAGACTAGGAGATTTTCACTCCTACTTAAAGCTTTGAAGGCTTTTGGTCTGGTGTTATCCTAAGTCTCTAGTTGACTAGCGCTTGTGCTAGTGGGGTTAGAGGGAGTAAAAGGAGGGGTAAAGGTGTGAATATGGCTAGAAGTGCCGTGTTTTGATTATTTTGAAGACGTCATGGGGTTGAGGCATTATTTGTGTTTGGTGAAATTGTTAGAGTTATAGAGTAGCAGAGCCGTAGGTAAAAATATAGGCTTAGAAGTGCGCTTAGGGCTGCGATTGTTGCGGTAAGCGGGAAGTTTTGTGTAGTTAATTCTTGTAAGATTAGTCATTTTGGTATGAAGCCAGTAAGTGGAGGAAGCCCTCCTAGAGATAGGAGGGATAGGGCGGCTGTAGTGGTGAGAATGGGTGTTTTTGATCAAGTGGTGGCTAGTGTATTAATTTTTGTTGTTGATATTAGTTTAAATGTGAGGAAGATTGCTGAAGTTATTAAGATATATGTGATTAGGGCTAGAATTGTTAGTTGTGGTTTAAATTGTGCAATAATGATCATTCATCCTAAGTGTGCAATTGATGAGTAAGCTAGGATTTTACGGAGTTGGGTTTGGTTAAGTCCTCCTCAGCCTCCAATGAAGATTGAGAGTAGGCCAAGAGCAGTGAGGAGTTGGGGGTTGGTAAGGGGGGTTGTTTGAATAATTAGCGCGAATGGGGCTAATTTTTGTCAAGTTGCTATGATTAATCCTGTTGGGAGGTCTAGGCCTTGTATTACGGATGGTATTCAAAAATGTATGGGAGCTAGGCCAATTTTTAGTGCTAGGGCTATTGTTGTAAGGGTTGTTGCAATTGGGTGAGTTAAACAGCAGATGTCTCATTCGCCTGTAGTTCAGGCATTGATAGTGCTGGCAAATAGAATAGTTGCCGCTGCGGCAGCTTGGGCTAGAAAGTACTTGGTAGTGGCTTCTACTGCTCGGGGATGGTGATGTTGAGCTATTAGTGGGAGGATGGCGAGGGTGTTAATTTCTAGGCCTATTCAAGCTAGTAATCAGTGAGAGCTTATGAATGTGAGGGCTGTGCCTAGCCCTAGACTGGATAGGAGAATTATAATAACGTAGGGGCTCATTGGTAAGAGAAGGATTTTAACCTACATTTTTGGGGTATGGGCCCAAAAGCTTGTTTAGCTTATCTTACTAGAAAGTGGTGTAGTGGGAGCACTTGGAGTTTTGATCTCCAGGATATGGGTTCGAGTCCCTTCTTTCTAAGGAGCTGGGAGGATTTTAGCCTCCATGATATACTCTATCAAAGTAGTCCTTTGGCATTCAGGCACGACTCCTTTATAGTTGTGGGGGCAACCCGGTGAGTGCAATAGGTAATGCGGTGTGTCATAGAATAAGGGCTAAGGTGATTGGTAGAAAATTTTTTCATATTAGATGTATTAGTTGGTCATATCGGAATCGGGGGTAAGAGGCGCGTACTCAGAGAAATAGTATTGATAATAGTGCTGCTTTTATTATAATATTAATTGATGCAAGTTCTGGCATTGTTGGGGGATATGTTGTGCCTAAGAAGAGGATGGTTGATAGGGTGTTTATAAGGAGGATGTTTGCATATTCAGCTAGGAAGAAGAGTGCGAATGGTCCTCCTGCATATTCTACGTTGAAACCGGAAACTAGTTCTGATTCTCCTTCTGTGAGGTCAAAAGGGGCTCGATTTGTTTCTGCTAAAGTTGAGATGTATCATATGGCTGCTAGGGGCCAGGCTGGTAATAGGAGTCAGATTGTTTCTTGTGTTGTGTTGAATATTTGAAGGGTGAAGCCTCCTGTAAGAACGATGATGGATAGTAGGATTAGTCCAAGGCTTACTTCGTATGAAATGGTTTGGGCGACTGCTCGTAAGGCCCCAATTAAGGCATATTTTGAATTGGAGGCTCAGCCGGAACCAAGAATAGAATAAACTGCTAGGCTGGAAAGAGCTAGAATAAATAGTATGCCTAAATTTAGGTCAGTAACGGGGTAAGGTAATGGTATTGGGGCCCATAGTGTTATAGCCAGGGTGAGAGCTAATATAGGGGTAACTAAGAATAGTAATGGAGAGGAGGTGGAGGGGCGTACGGGTTCTTTAATGAAGAGTTTGACCCCGTCTGCGATGGGTTGTAATAGCCCGTAAGGGCCTACTACATTTGGGCCTTTACGTAATTGTATGTATCCTAGTACTTTCCGTTCAATTAGGGTTAAGAAGGCTACTGCTAGTAGTACGGGAACAATGTAGGCCAAGGGATTAACTACATGTGTTATTAGTAAGGCTAACATAATTAAGAGGAGGATTTGAACCTCCGGCGGAAAGGGCTTAGGCCTTTTGCAATTACCGGGCTCTGCCATCTTAATAATCTTGTCTAGATGCGGGGTTGTGCCTTCCCTTTATTTAATTTAGTTGTTGTCATTAAGTAGGGATGGGGCGTGTTTGTGACATGGGCCCCTCTTTTCCGGTCCTTTCGTACTGGGAAGAGTGGCATTACAGATAGAAACTGACCTGGATTGCTCCGGTCTGAACTCAGATCACGTAGGACTTTAATCGTTGAACAAACGAACCCTTAATAGCGGCTGCACCATTAGGATGTCCTGATCCAACATCGAGGTCGTAAACCCCCTTGTCGATATGGACTCTTAAAGGGGATTGCGCTGTTATCCCTAGGGTAACTTGGTCCGTTGATCGGCTGAGGGCCGGATCTTAAGTGGTCAGATGTTCTGTGACTTAGAAGTGGCTTTCTTGGTTTTAGGTTATTAGCCCCAATCCTCGTGGGAGCTTTATTTTCTCCCGCAGTCGCCCCAACTGAAGATATTAACCAGGTGATATTTAGTTTAAGCTATTTTATTTGGCTCTTGACATAGTTGGTCTTTTATCTTAAGCTCCAAAGGGTCTTCTCGTCTTGTATTTTTATGTCCGCTTCTGCACGGGCAGATCAATTTCATTGACTGGAAAAGGGAGACAGTTAAGCCCTCGTTCTACCATTCATACAGGTCTTCATTTAAAAGACAAGTGATTGCGCTACCTTCGCACGGTCAAAATACCGCGGCCGTTTAACTTGTCACTGGGCAGGTAGGACCTCCTATACATTGATTTTTGCAGGAGGCGATGTTTTTGGTAAACAGGCGAGGCTTGGGTTTGCCGAGTTCCTTCCTTTTCTTTTAGTCTTTCCTTGTTTGCCTTCCAGTGTGGGGGTAACGACTAAGTTGTGTGGTGTTTTCTTGTTGTTTAATGGGCTCACATTACCCTCTTTAATTGGGTTCGATAATTGTTAGTGGAGAGTCCGATCTAACATACACTTAGGCTGTGGAGAAGGGGGTTCCTTCTTATTACTCATTTTAGCAGTGTTTCTTCCATGTAAGCATGGAATAGCCTAGTAAAATTAGGGGTCTTAGATAAATTATTTGAATAATGGATTTTTGGTTTGCCGGAGCTTTAACGCTATCTGTTTAGGTGGCTGCTTTTAGGCCCACTAGAGCGATATATCTTGTTTAATATAATCTTTAACCTCCTGTATAAGGTTGTATCCTATTTCAGAGGGGCTGTACCCCCTTTGACTAACTCTCGCGTGTTTCTTTGACTCGTGTGGACTTAAATATTTATGAGGCAAGGAGAGCGAGGCTGAACTATTATCCATTTCCTAGGCAACCAGCTATAACTAAGTTCGGTAGGTTTGTCACCCCTACCCGGAGCTCTTCCCACTCTTTTGCCACAGAGACGGGTTAGTCCTAATTGATAGACTGTCTCGGGGTAGCTCACTTGGTTTCGGGGTTTTGAACTAAAGTGCGCTTTGCTCAAAGGGTCTAGCTAAATCATGATGCAAAAGGTACGAGGGATAATCTCTGCTTTGTTGTGCTTTAATGATTTGTTTCATTTCTCTTTCAGCATTCCCTTGCGGTACTGTTTTTATAGCTTAGTAATTGCCTTTTCTGTCTCACATACTTAGGTGGAAAAATGTTTTAGTTTATGTGTTGTTGTCTTGTTAAGTATTTTAATGTTGTTTTAGTTGTCTGGGCGGTTAAGCTAGCTGTTTAGCTCAGGGCGATCCAATTTGCATGGATGTCTTCTCGGTGTAAGGGAGATGCTTAGCTGTCTCAGCCACGCTCTGATTATTCCAAGTGCACCTTCCGGTACACTTACCATGTTACGACTTGCCTCCCCGTATTTGTAGTTGAGTTATTATATATATGTGTAAATTGATAGTGTAGGGGAGAGTGACGGGCGGTGTGTGCGCGTCTCAGAGCCTAATTCAAAAGGACTCTCTATTTACTTTTTACTACTAAATCCACCTTCTAGCACGTATTTTCAGGGCGCTGTCCGTAAATATTCTATGATTTAGAAAATGTAGCCCATTTCTTCCCACTTCGTACGCTACACCTCGACCTGACGTTTTTGGGCGGGCCCATTTTGCTTACTGTTAGGCCTTCACAGGGTAAGCTGACGACGGCGGTATATAGGCGGGGGAAACAAGAAGTGGTGAGGTTTAACGAGGGGTATCGGTTCTAGAACAGGCTCCTCTAGGTGGGTCTGAGACACCGCCAAGTCCTTTGGGTTTTAAGCTGTGCTCGTAGTACCCTGGCGGATGTGTTGTAGAAGTACATCTAGGTTTATGGCTAAGCATAGTGGGGTATCTAATCCCAGTTTGTTTCTTAGCTTTCGTGGGGTCAGGTGGAGTGTAAAGCTACTTTCGTGTACGGGCTTCGTGCCCTCGGGGTGCGTATGACGGCTTAGAGGGTCTTTAGCTTTATTTTTTATATTCCTTAACCACCCTTTACGCCGTAGCTATTAACTAGGGTCTTTCGTATAACCGCGGTGGCTGGCACGAATTTTACCGACCCTTAGTAACTTTAACTAAGTCAAGCTTTCGCTTATGGCTTAATGTTTATTACTGCTGAAGTCCCTTGGGGGTGTGGCGTAGCAAGGCGTTTTGGGCTACATAGGTGTGCCTGATGCCGGCTCCTTGTCCTCGGGCAGGGGATTGAGGGCATTCTCACAGGGATGCGGATACTTGCATGTATAAATTAGGTTGAAGCTAATAGTAAAGTCAGGACCAAGCCTTTGTGCCTGCGGAACGTTTCTAGGGTTCATCTTAACATCTTCAGTGTTATGCTTTGATTTAAGCTACGCTAGC